TAACTAAAGTGTTACATGTAAGATGGCGGGATTTTGTTTATTTAATTCATTTAATTCATTTAATTTATTATATTTCGTGTGTATAAAAGGTTTTTGGATTGGGTTGGCTAAAAAAGTTATAGTACTGATAAGTCTAGTATAGGGGTGGGGGTTGATTCCGGGAAAATAAAAAAATAATTTAAAAAAAAAATATTTTTAAAAAAAAAGATAATGTTCAAAAATGATTTTTAAAAATAGAAAAAAGAGATCACGTTCCAAAAACGATAATTGATAAAGTCAGTTTCGTACGGAAAATGATAAGTAGTGAAAAAAAAACTATTGTGAATCGAGTGCCAGGTAAATCCTATGTCAGTGAAACATTAATCTACTGTCATCAAACATATCGTGGTGAGAAATCACTGCAGGTATGTTCAGGTTTAATAAGGGGGTGCCAGGTATAATGCCTACATGTCGTTTGATCTCATTAGAAAAAGGAGAATGCCGTCAAACCAGTTATACTGGCCAAGTGCACCAAATACTTCAAGCATACTTGCAACTATATGCAGGGTAAATTTCAAGTTTAGCCCTCCCTTATTTTTGTTCCCATAGATTAACCAAAGTGGTCTTGTGAAAGGAGCTCGATCGATTGTACTACAATATAGGTCCTTAGATCTAGACATCGTATAGTGAGGGTCGGGTTGGTGGTTTCTCGCCTGTAGGCAAGATAAAAAATCAGAAAATTACTAAAACTCAGACGAAGGGTGGTCAAATTAATGTACTATTTGACATATATGTCCTCCTCGTTACTATTTCTGATAAAAAGGCACAGACTACAGTTTAAACCAGAATTTTGGCTTTAGTGCCGAGAGTGGAAGTTAGAGTCTTCCTTGTCTGAGATCTTGTAGGCATTTAGTTATAATATGCCTATAAATTAAGGGGTTCTAAGGGGCCCCCCCCCCACGCCCATAAACCAAAAATTGTTGTATGAGGAATTTTAAGTTGGTTTGAATAATTTTGTATTTTTCATTAAAAAAAACATGTAATATTGGATGATAGATTTTGTGGTATATCGTATATTTTTTATACGTTTATGATGCAATATTTATGTTGTACGTTATATTTTGTGGTGTAAAAATAATATATTTTGTGGTAGATTGTATTTTTATGTTGTAGTTGCAATGATTTGTAAAAAATATTTTTGAGTTTGGAGAATATTTAATGGGAAGCATGCGTAACTATATTACAATTTCTTTTTCATCAGCAGATGAAATTAAGGTATTAATTTGATTTTAAAAGTTGTGAGGTGTTATTTTTGTAGTTTTTAAAAATTACAAAATATATTCTAATAAATTTTAAATTGTGGATTTTTTTATGAAGGATTTTGTGCATCTTGTAAATTAAAATAAAGCAGTTGTCTGATCTTGTAGACATTTAGTTATGTACCTATAAATTAAGGGGTTACATGGTTTCCCACGCCCATAAACCAAAAATTGTTGTATGAGGAATTTTAAGTTGGTTTGAATAATTTTGTATTTTTCATTAAAAAAACATGTAATATTGGATGATAGATTTTGTGGTATATCGTATATTTTTTATACGTTTATGATGCAATATTTATGTTGTACGTTATATTTTGTGGTGTAAAAATAATATATTTTGTGGTAGATTGTATTTTTATGTTGTAGTTGCAATGATTTGTAAAAAATATTTTTGAGTTTGGAGAATATTTAATGGGAAGCATGCGTAACTATATTACAATTTCTTTTTCATCAGCAGATGAAATTAAGGTATTAATTTGATTTTAAAAGTTGTGAGGTGTTATTTTTGTAGTTTTTAAAAATTACAAAATATATTTTAATAAATTTTAAATTGTGGATTTTTTTATGAAGGATTTTGTGCATCTTGTAAATTAAAATAAAGCAGAGCTTGGAGATTTAAATATGTGTTACTGGAGTTCAGTAGCCTTGAGTTTGGTTGTACTGAGGAAGTTCTGTATTTAGTGTATTTGAGTTAATAAGGTGGTTTAATTTTAAGTGTTTGTGAAATATTTGTATTGGCATTTAATTAAATTTTGGATATAATAAAAACTATAATGTAAGATGGCGGGATTCTGTTCATTTAATTTATTATATTTCGTGTGTATAAAAGGTTTTTGGATTGGGTTGGCTAAAAAAGTTATAGTACTGATAAGTCTAGTATAGGGGTGGGGGTTGATTCCGGGAAAATAAAAAAATAATTTAAAAAAAAAATATTTTTAAAAAAAAAGATAATGTTCAAAAATGATTTTTAAAAATAGAAAAAAGAGATCACGTTCCAAAAACGATAATTGATAAAGTCAGTTTCGTACGGAAAATGATAAGTAGTGAAAAAAAAACTATTGTGAATCGAGTGCCAGGTAAATCCTATGTCAGTGAAACATTAATCTACTGTCATCAAACATATCGTGGTGAGAAATCACTGCAGGTATGTTCAGGTTTAATAAGGGGGTGCCAGGTATAATGCCTACATGTCGTTTGATCTCATTAGAAAAAGGGAGAATGCCGTCAAACCAGTTATACTGGCCAAGTGCACCAAATACTTCAAGCATACTTGCAACTATATGCAGGGTAAATTTCAAGTTTAGCCCTCCCTTATTTTTGTTCCCATAGATTAACCAAAGTGGTCTTGTGAAAGGAGCTCGATCGATTGTACTACAATATAGGTCCTTAGATCTAGACATCGTATAGTGAGGGTCGGGTTGGTGGTTTCTCGCCTGTAGGCAAGATAAAAAATCAGAAAATTACTAAAACTCAGACGAAGGGTGGTCAAATTAATGTACTATTTGACATATATGTCCTCCTCGTTACTATTTCTGATAAAAAGGCACAGACTACAGTTTAAACCAGAATTTTGGCTTTAGTGCCGAGAGTGGAAGTTAGAGTCTTCCTTGTCTGAGATCTTGTAGGCATTTAGTTATAATATGCCTATAAATTAAGGGGTTCTAAGGGGCCCCCCCCACGCCCATAAACCAAAAATTGTTGTATGAGGAATTTTAAGTTGGTTTGAATAATTTTGTATTTTTCATTAAAAAAACATGTAATATTGGATGATAGATTTTGTGGTATATCGTATATTTTTTATACGTTTATGATGCAATATTTATGTTGTACGTTATATTTTGTGGTGTAAAAATAATATATTTTGTGGTAGATTGTATTTTTATGTTGTAGTTGCAATGATTTGTAAAAAATATTTTTGAGTTTGGAGAATATTTAATGGGAAGCATGCGTAACTATATTACAATTTCTTTTTCATCAGCAGATGAAATTAAGGTATTAATTTGATTTTAAAAGTTGTGAGGTGTTATTTTTGTAGTTTTTAAAAATTACAAAGTATATTTTAATAAATTTTAAATTGTGGATTTTTTTATGAAGGATTTTGTGCATCTTGTAAATTAAAATAAAGCAGAGCTTGGAGATTTAAATATGTGTTACTGGAGTTCAGTAGCCTTGAGTTTGGTTGTACTGAGGAAGTTCTGTATTTAGTGTATTTGAGTTAATAAGGTGGTTTAATTTTAAGTGTTTGTGAAATATTTGTATTGGCATTTAATTAAATTTTGGATATAATAAAAACTATAATGTAAGATGGCGGGATTCTGTTCATTTAATTTATTATATTTCGTGTGTATAAAAGGTTTTTGGATTGGGTTGGCTAAAAAAGTTATAGTACTGATAAGTCTAGTATAGGGGTGGGGGTTGATTCCGGGAAAATAAAAAAATAATTTAAAAAAAAAAATATTTTTAAAAAAAAAGATAATGTTCAAAAATGATTTTTAAAAATAGAAAAAAGAGATCACGTTCCAAAAACGATAATTGATAAAGTCAGTTTCGTACGGAAAATGATAAGTAGTGAAAAAAAACTATTGTGAATCGAGTGCCAGGTAAATCCTATGTCAGTGAAACATTAATCTACTGTCATCAAACATATCGTGGTGAGAAATCACTGCAGGTATGTTCAGGTTTAATAAGGGGGTGCCAGGTATAACGCCTACATGTCGTTTGATCTCATTAGAAAAAGGGAGAATGCCGTCAAACCAGTTATACTGGCCAAGTGCACCAAATACTTCAAGCATACTTGCAACTATATGCAGGGTAAATTTCAAGTTTAGCCCTCCCTTATTTCTGTTCCCATAGATTAACCAAAGTGGTCTTGTGAAAGGAGCTCGATCGATTGTACTACAATATAGGTCCTTAGATCTAGACATCGTATAGTGAGGGTCGGGTTGGTGGTTTCTCGCCTGTAGGCAAGATAAAAAATCAGAAAATTACTAAAACTCAGACGAAGGGTGGTCAAATTAATGTACTATTTGACATATATGTCCTCCTCGTTACTATTTCTGATAAAAAGGCACAGACTACAGTTTAAACCAGAATTTTGGCTTTAGTGCCGAGAGTGGAAGTTAGAGTCTTCCTTGTCTGAGATCTTGTAGGCATTTAGTTATAATATGCCTATAAATTAAGGGGTTCTAAGGGGCCCCCCCCCACGCCCATAAACCAAAAATTGTTGTATGAGGAATTTTAAGTTGGTTTGAATAATTTTGTATTTTTCATTAAAAAAACATGTAATATTGGATGATAGATTTTGTGGTATATCGTATATTTTTTATACGTTTATGATGCAATATTTATGTTGTACGTTATATTTTGTGGTGTAAAAATAATATATTTTGTGGTAGATTGTATTTTTATGTTGTAGTTGCAATGATTTGTAAAAAATATTTTTGAGTTTGGAGAATATTTAATGGGAAGCATGCGTAACTATATTACAATTTCTTTTTCATCAGCAGATGAAATTAAGGTATTAATTTGATTTTAAAAGTTGTGAGGTGTTATTTTTGTAGTTTTTAAAAATTACAAAATATATTCTAATAAATTTTAAATTGTGGATTTTTTTATGAAGGATTTTGTGCATCTTGTAAATTAAAATAAAGCAGTTGTCTGATCTTGTAGACATTTAGTTATGTACCTATAAATTAAGGGGTTACATGGTTTCCCACGCCCATAAACCAAAAATTGTTGTATGAGGAATTTTAAGTTGTTTGAATAATTTTGTATTTTTCATAAAACATGTAATATTGGATGATAGATTTTGTGGTATATCGTATATTTTTTATACGTTTATGATGCAATATTTATGTTGTACGTTATATTTTGTGGTGTAAAAATAATATATTTTGTGGTAGATTGTATTTTTATGTTGTAGTTGCAATGATTTGTAAAAAATATTTTTGAGTTTGGAGAATATTTAATGGGAAGCATGCGTAACTATATTACAATTTCTTTTTCATCAGCAGATGAAATTAAGGTATTAATTTGATTTTAAAAGTTGTGAGGTGTTATTTTTGTAGTTTTTAAAAATTACAAAATATATTTTAATAAATTTTAAATTGTGGATTTTTTTATGAAGGATTTTGTGCATCTTGTAAATTAAAATAAAGCAGAGCTTGGAGATTTAAATATGTGTTACTGGAGTTCAGTAGCCTTAAGTTTGGTTGTACTGAGGAAGTTCTGTATTTAGTGTATTTGAGTTAATAAGGTGGTTTAATTTTAAGTGTTTGTGAAATATTTGTATTGGCATTTAATTAAATTTTGGATATAATAAAAACTATAATGTAAGATGGCGGGATTCTGTTCATTTAATTTATTATATTTCGTGTGTATAAAAGGTTTTTGGATTGGGTTGGCTAAAAAAGTTATAGTACTGATAAGTCTAGTATAGGGGTGGGGGGTTGATTCCGGGAAAATAAAAAAATAATTTTAAAAAAAAATATTTTTAAAAAAAAAGATAATGTTCAAAAATGATTTTTAAAAATAGAAAAAAGAGATCACGTTCCAAAAACGATAATTGATAAAGTCAGTTTCGTACGGAAAATGATAAGTAGTGAAAAAAAAACTATTGTGAATCGAGTGCCAGGTAAATCCTATGTCAGTGAAACATTAATCTACTGTCATCAAACATATCGTGGTGAGAAATCACTGCAGGTATGTTCAGGTTTAATAAGGGGGTGCCAGGTATAATGCCTACATGTCGTTTGATCTCATTAGAAAAAGGGAGAATGCCGTCAAACCAGTTATACTGGCCAAGTGCACCAAATACTTCAAGCATACTTGCAACTATATGCAGGGTAAATTTCAAGTTTAGCCCTCCCTTATTTCTGTTCCCATAGATTAACCAAAGTGGTCTTGTGAAAGGAGCTCGATCGATTGTACTACAATATAGGTCCTTAGATCTAGACATCGTATAGTGAGGGTCGGGTTGGTGGTTTCTCGCCTGTAGGCAAGATAAAAAATCAGAAAATTACTAAAACTCAGACGAAGGGTGGTCAAATTAATGTACTATTTGACATATATGTCCTCCTCGTTACTATTTCTGATAAAAAGGCACAGACTACAGTTTAAACCAGAATTTTGGCTTTGGGTGTCAAGGGTGGGAGTTAGAGTCTTCCTTGTCTGAGATCTTGTAGGTATTTAGTTATAATATACCTATAAATTAAGGGGTTCTAAGGGGGTCCCCCACGCCCATAAACCAAAAATTGTTGTATGAGGAATTTTAAGTTGTTTGAATAATTTTGTATTTTTCATAAAACATGTAATATTGGGTGATAGATTTTGTGGTATATCGTATATTTTTTATACGTTTATGATGCAATATTTATGTTGTACGTTATATTTTGTGGTGTAAAAATAATATATTTTGTGGTAGATTGTATTTTTTTGTTGTAGTTGCAATGATTTGTAAAAAATATTTTTGAGTTTGGAGAATATTTAATGGGAAACATGCGTAACTATATTACAATTTCTTTTTCATCAGCAGATGAAATTAAGGTATTAATTTGATTTTAAAAGTTGTGAGGTGTTATTTTTGTAGGTTTTTAAAAATTACAAAATATATTTTAATAAATTTTAAATTGTGGATTTTTTTATGAAGGATTTTGTGCATCTTGTAAATTAAAATAAAGCAGAGCTTGGAGATTTAAATATGGGGGGGGGGGGTTGAGTGGATTAAAGGTTTGGTCACACCTAAAAGGTATGATACGTATTGTGTAATAAAAATGATGTGTTTTGTGGTATATAAAATGTTGTGGTGTTTATGGGTGTGGGGAAGTAATTATGATTAGGAGTTAATGTGTTTATAGTATAATGAAAATATGAAATGTTGGGTTTTAATATTTTTATTTATGTCAGATTACAAAATATAAATAATGTATTTTGTGGTAAATAAATTTTTATATTGTAGTTTTAGACATTTGTAGAAATGTTTGTTTAAAAAATATTTAGTAGGGGGTTATTTTATATTTAAGATTTTTATAAGTAGGTGTTAATTTGGTTTTAAAAAGTTGTGAGGTGTTATTTTTGTAGTTTTTAAAAATTACAAAATATATTTTAATAAATTTTAAATTGTGGGTTTTCTTATGAAGGGATTTTTTTATAAAAGTTTTAACACAATTTTGTAAAATTTAAAATAGGAGCAGAGCTCGGAGATTAAAATATTTAGATATGTGTTATTGGAGGGTTGAGTAGATTAGAGGTTTTGGTCCTACCTGGAGGTGTTGTAAAAGTATTCAAAATTTGGGCTTCTGGGGAAATTATATTTCCCGATTTTGGTTTACAAGACCAACGTTTTAAAACTACAGTAGCATCATTTCATTAATTTATTTTCTATTATTCCGTTTAGGGGGATTAGGAGAAGAAAGAGTAAGAAATATAAGATTGAGGCTGTTTGTCCAATTTCGATAAATGGGGGTTCTACTGGTTTTCCTCCTACTCAAGTGAGTACTAGAATATTAGCAATTAATAATCAAAATAAGGTCTGTATAATGGGTTGAAATATTAAGTTGCGGTGTTTTGAAGTATGAAGGACTGGGATTAAAATTAGAATTAGGATAGATATTAGTAGGGCAATGACGCCTCCTAGCTTGTTTGGGATAGATCGTAGAATTGCGTAGGCAAATAAAAAATATCATTCTGGTTGAATATGGGGTGGTGTGATTAGTGGGTTGGCCGGGGTAAAATTTTCTGGATCATTTAGTAAATTTGGGGAAAGGAGGGAAAGTATAATTAAGAGAAATATTATAATTAGAAATCCAAATAAGTCTTTGTATGAGAAGTATGGGTGGAATGAAATTTTATCTATGTCAGAATAAAGTCCTGTTGGGTTATTTGAGCCAGTCTCATGTAGGAATAATAGGTGAATTATACTAATTCCTACTACAATAAATGGTAGAATGAAGTGGAAGGTAAAAAATCGGGTTAAGGTTGCTTTGTCGACTGAAAAGCCTCCTCAAATTCATTGAACTAATATATCTCCTATATAAGGGATTGCTGATAAGAGGTTTGTGATGACTGTAGCTCCTCAGAATGATATTTGTCCTCATGGAAGAACGTAACCTACAAATGCTGTTGCTATAACAAGAAACAGTAATAGTACTCCGATGTTTCATGTTTTTTTAAATATATAGGATCCGTAATAAATACCCCGTCCAATATGTATGTAGATGCAGATAAAGAAAAATGAGGCTCCGTTGGCGTGAATATTTCGTATAATTCATCCGTAATTTACATCGCGGCAGATATGTACAACTGATGAGAATGCGGAAGTGGTGTCTGCTGTATAATGTATTGCTAGAAAGAGGCCAGTTATAATTTGTGAAATTAAACAGATTCCTAGTAGTGACCCAAAGTTTCATAGGTAGGATAAGTTTGATGGAGTAGGTAAGTCAATGAAGGAATTATTAATGATTTTTAGTAGGGGGTGAATTTTACGTATTGTGTGTGCCATTAGTTTTTATAGTTGAATACAACATTGGTTTTTCAGACCAAGGGTTTCGGTTAAAATCCGGGTAAGAATAATGATTTACATTAATTTTTTAATTTATACATTATTGATTTTAGGATTTATTGCCGTAGCTTCTAACCCGTCTCCATTTTATGCGGCTTTTGGGTTAATATTAAGCGCAGCTTGTGGGTGTTGAATTTTAGTTGATTTTGGTATTTCATTTTTATCTCTTGTGTTATTATTAATTTATTTAGGTGGAATATTAGTGGTGTTTGCTTATTCTGTTTCTTTAGCAGCTGAATCTTATCCTGAGGCTTGAGGAAATATATCTGTTTTAATTTATATTTTTATTTATGTATTAGGACTCTCCTTTTTCTTTTTGATAGGGGAGGTAAATGGTTTTGAGGGGGTTTTTTCTGGGGAGAGTATAGGGCTAAGTTTAATGTCTTACGATTGTAGTGGGGTAGGTCTAATGTATAGTGCAGGAAAGGGGATTTTGTTAATTTCTGGGTGGACTCTTCTTTTAACTTTATTTGTGGTGTTAGAAATTACTCGTGGGGTGTTTTATGGATCTTTACGTGTTGTTAGAAAGAATAATACTATTAACAAGGTTGTTGTAAAAGATATAAGTAAATAGGTTTTAATTAAACCTGTCTGAACGATTGTAATGGTTTTGATAGGCGGCAGATGTTGGGTAAAAAGTCCTAATGGACCTGCTTTTTCATATCATGAGTTATCTATAGTGGTGGTTGCTAAATTTTGTCCAATGAATAAATTTGTTTTTGGTAAAAAGCGGTGAGCGGCGGGGGGAAAGAATATTAATATATTTAATAAAGTATGGGTTTTGTTTTTGAATATAATATTTGTGGTAAATTTAAGTATATCAATGGCTGTGGCTAATCCGAGAAGGGAAATAGTTAGTGCAATAGTTTTTAGGCTTATTGGCATTGTTAAAACTTGAGGTTTAAGAGGAGGTATATTGAGGAACATTAATGTTCCTGCAATTATACTTCCTCAGGCTAAACGTTTAATTGGATTTATAATTATTTTGTTATTTTCATTAATTGTGTTTTGAGGGGAGAACCGTGGGAATTTTATTGATGAAAAAAAGATGATTCGGATGCTATAAGTGGCAGTAAATGAGGTTGCAATAAGTGTTATAATTAGAGATCAGTAGTTTAGGTTAGAGGTGTTTATTGCTTCAATAATAGTATCTTTGGAAAAAAATCCTGAAAGAAAAGGAGTCCCTGTTAGTGCTAGACTTCCAATTGTGAGGCAAGTAGTTGTTATTGGGAGTATTTTTTGTAAGCCTCCTATTTTTCGAATATCTTGTTCATTATTAAGGTTATGAATAATAGATCCAGAACATAAAAATAATATAGCTTTGAAGAAGGCGTGAGTGCAAACATGGAAGAAGGTTAACTGTGGTTGATTGAGTCCAATTGTAACTATTATGAGACCTAGTTGGCTTGATGTGGAGAAAGCTACGATTTTTTTAATATCATTTTGGGTCAAGGCACATGCAGCTGTGAATAGGGTAGTTAAGGCTCCGAGGCAGAGGCAGATTGTAAAGGATAAAGGGTTTTGTTCTATTAGGGGTAAAAAGCGAATGAGAAGAAAGATTCCTGCAATTACTATTGTGCTTGAGTGTAATAGTGCTGAGACGGGGGTGGGACCCTCTATGGCTGCTGGTAATCATGGGTGAAGTCCAAATTGGGCAGATTTTCCTGTTGCGGCTAAGATTAATCCAAGAAGGGGGATTAAGGATTCATTTTTTAATATAAATATTTGTTGGATCTCTCATGAGTTAGAGTTTACTGCAAATCAGGCTATAGTGATAATTAATCCAATATCCCCAATTCGATTATAAATAATAGCTTGTAAGGCTGCAGTATTAGCGTCAGCTCGTGAGTATCATCATCCAATTAAAAGAAATGATATTATACCAATTCCTTCTCATCCAATAAATAGTTGGAAGAGGTTATTAGCTGTCATGAAGATTATTATAGCTATGAGAAATAGTAGTAGGAATTTAAAGAATTGATTAATTGTTGGGTCTGAATCTATATATCAAATAGAAAATTCTATAATTGCTCATGTTACGAATAAGGCTGTCGGTAAAAATAAAATAGAATATTGGTCAAGTTTAATGCTATAAGATACATTAAAGGTATAAGCAGTAATGTCAAAACTGGTAATTGTTGATTCAACTCCTTGACTAATAAATAAAATTAAAGGAAGTAAACTAATAATAAATGATGTTTTTACTGTTGATTTTACAATTATTGGTCATTTGGTAGTATTATTTAGTATTAAAGGAAAGATAAGTATAAATAGAGAGATGATGAAAGAGGAATTAAAGATTAGTACAAAGTTTACAACTTTTACTTGGAGTTGCATCAAGATTTTTGGTTCCTAAGACCAAAGGATAACTGTTATCCTTTAAAAGTGAGGAGATCATGGAATTTAACCATGGGCAGATAATTAGCAATCTCTGTATTTCTCATTCTTCTCGGTTCACAGAAAGGGTTAAACTTTCATGGCTAGAATCACAATCTAGTATTTTAATTAAATTACGTATACAATAGAAGTTCCCAGAAATAAGTTCTAGTTTAAATATTAATAATAATAATGGAATTAGGTGTATAGTTAAAAGGCAGTGTTCTCGGGTGTATGATGGTGGAATAAAATTTAGATGTTTGGGTAATTGTCCTCGTTGGGTTATTAAGAATATATATAGGGTGTAAGTAACAGTAATGAGTGTGCCTAATCCTGTAATTAAGATAGTTCATTTAGATCAATTGAAAAGTGAAACTATAATTGATAATTCAGCTCAAAAGTTAGGGGTTGGAGGAAGAGCCACATTAAATAAACTTAGTAAGAGTCATCAAGTTGTTGTTAGGGGTAATATTATTTGTATGCCTCGAGTAAGTAATATAGTTCGGCTATGGGTGCGTTCGTAGTTTATATTTGCTAAACAAAAGAGAGCTGAGGAGATTAAGCCATGTGTAATTATTATAATTATTGCGCCTATAAAGCTTCATGTAGTTTGGATTAAAGTTGCAGCTACGACTAATCCCATGTGGCTTACTGATGAGTAGGCAATAAGAGATTTAAGGTCAGTTTGTCGGGTGCAAATTAAACCTGTTATTAAGATGCCTCATAGTGCTAAAATAATAAATGGATAAGAGAGTTCTATTAATGGTGAAAATATTAATGTGATTCGGATAATACCATAGCCTCCTAATTTTAGTAATACAGCGGCTAAAATTATTGATCCTGCTACAGGTGCTTCTACATGAGCTTTAGGTAATCATAGGTGAATTCCATATAGTGGTATTTTTACTATAAATGCTGTGAGGCATCCAAATCATAGAATTTTATTTGGGATTGTTACAAATATTTGTGGGGAAATATATAAAAATTCTATAGAAAGAGATCCGATAGAGGTATGTATAAGGAGAAGTGAAATTAAGAGGGGTAATGATCCTGCCAGTGTATAAAATAAAAAATATGTTCCTGCATTAAGGCGTTCTGTTTGGTTTCCTCAACGAGTAATAATAATAAGAGTTGGAATTAGAGTTGTTTCAAAGGCCATATAAAATAGAATAAGTTCTGTTGAAGAAAATGCTAGGATAAGTGCTATTTGTAAAATTGTAAATATAGATATATATATTTGTTGTTGGTTAAAAGGGTTATTTTTTAGGTGATTTTGACTAGCTAAAATTATTATAGGAAGTAATCAACAGGTAAGAACAAGTAAGGGGGAGGAGATTTCATTTAGTCCTATATATTTATTTGTTAAAATTATTAATTCAAAGGGGAGGAGTAATAGAATTAAGCTAAAAAAGGCGATAATTAGGCTATTAAAGGTAGTATTAAATCATAATCATTTTTTGGATGATATTCAAATTGTTGGGATTATTATGGCTGTTGGAATAATAATTTTTAGCATTGAAGTAAATTTAGGTTTTTAAGGTGATCTGTACCATGGGTACGGGTGCTTGCAACTATTAAAGACAGGCCGATACTAGCCTCACAAGCGGAAAAAGTTAACATAAATATAGGTAGAGAAAAGTATGAGGAGGTTTCTAGTTGTTTTGTTCATAATGATATTGTTAGGAATAATGCTAGTATTATTCCTTCAAGGCATAGTAGGGTTGAAATAAGGTGAATTCGGTGGAGTGTAAATCCTGAGATGCTAATTAAAAATGTTGAGTAAAATAAAAATAATGTTGTGGATATTAAGTACTTCTGGTTTATACAGAATTTATTGAGTCGAAATCAATAGTCTTTTTAGACTAAGTACTTATTCTGCTCATTCTAGGCCTCCTATAATTCATTCATATACTAGGCCGAGGGTAAGTAAGAGTAAGATAATAGTTGATCAAATGAATATACTTTCAGGGGTTATTTGAGTAGCTCATGGAGTTGGAAGTAATAAAGCAATTTCTAAATCAAATAAGAGAAATAGAATTGCAATTAAAAAAAATCGGATAGAAAATGGTAGGCGTGCAGTGCCTAGTGGGTCAAATCCGCACTCGTAGGGGGATAATTTTTCTACATCAGGGGTATTTACTGGCAGTCAGAATCCAATTATAATTAAAATGGATGAGGTAATTAGTGTAATAAAAAGTATAAATAAAATTAGAATTGTCTTTTTTTAGATTTAACTAAAATTAAGTGATTGGAAGTCACTTATATTTCTTATATTAAAAAGACATGATCCTCATCAGTAGATTGAGATATAAAGAAGGAGTCAGACGACGTCTACGAAGTGTCAATACCAGGCAGCGGCTTCAAATCCAAAGTGGTGATTAGAAGTGAAGTGGAATTTAATTTGACGAATAAAGCAGGTTAATAAAAATAAAGAGCCAATAATTACATGTAATCCGTGAAATCCAGTTGCTACAAAAAAAGTAGATCCATATACACCGTCTGCGATAGTAAAAGGGGTTTCATAATATTCTATGGTTTGTAGTGCAGTAAAGTAAATGCCAAGAATAATTGTTAATATTAAAGATTGAATTGTTTCTTTACGATTATTAAATATAATGTTGTGATGGGCTCATGTTACGGTAACCCCAGATGCTAGTAAAACAGTTGTATTTAATAGTGGTACTTCAAATGGATCGAGGGGGATAATTCCAATTGGTGGTCAAGATTCTCCTAGTTCAGGAGTTGGTGCTAAGCTAGAATTATAAAATGCTCAGAAGAATCCAAAAAAGAATAAGATTTCAGAGGTGATAAATAAGATTATGCCGTGGCGAAGTCCTTTTTGGACAGGGGGTGTGTGATGTCCTTGGAATGTACTTTCTCGTACAATATCTCGTCACCATTGCAATATTGTTAAGACTATAAGAGTAAATCCTAGGTTTATTAAAGTTAGAATTCCGAAATGGAATCATATTGTTAGGCCGGATGTTAAAAGAAGTGCTGCAATAGCTCCTGTTAAAGGTCAAGGGCTTGGGTCAACTATGTGGAAGGCGTGAGCTTGGTGTGCCATTAGACATTTTCTTGTAAATATAAGCTTAATAATAATACGAAGACGTAGGCTTGGATTGTTGCTACAGCAATTTCTAATAATATTAATAAAAGTAATAATCCTGAGGTTAGAATTGCAATAGGGGGTATTAGTGAAAGGAGCACAAAAATTGCAGTTGAGATTAATTGAATTAGTAGGTGACCTGCTGTTAAATTTGCAGTTAGTCGTACTCCTAGTGCTAATGGTCGGATAAATAGGCTAATTGTCTCAATTAAAATTAGGGCTGGAATTAGTAAGGTTGGAGTACCCTCTGGTAGGAGGTGTCCAAGGGTTATTGTTGGTTGATTTTTTAGGCCTAAAATTACTGTGGCTATTCATAGTGGTACAGCCAAGCCAAGATTTATTGACAGTTGCGTTGTTGGTGTAAATGTGTATGGAAGTAGACCTAGTAGATTTACTGTAATAATAAATATTATTAAGGATATTAATATAAGAGATCATTTATGTCCAATAAAGTTTAGTGGACTTATTAATTGTTTAGTGAAGCCATATGAGGATCAAAGTTGTAAGGAGGTAAAACGATTATTTAGTCATTGATTCGTAGGATTGCGGGTAAATAATAATGGAATAATTAATGATAAGAAAATAAGTGATACACCTAAAAGTGTTGGACTCATATATTGATCAAAAAGGCTTATTATCATATTAAAATTCAGGATTGAAGTTCAATGTTTTTATCTTTTATTACAAATTCTTTTGTTGTTTTGAAATTATTAATTTTTGATATGAGAATTACATAGATAATTCAGTATACTACAAGGGTTATAAATCATGGGTCCGGGTTTAATTGTGGCATTCATTAAGGGTGGTTGGAATCACCGAATTACAGTTTAAAAGGCTGTTGCTTACGTGAAAGCTTCTTAATGGGAAAAGAAAGAGAAAAGCCTATATTGATATAGATCAGATTTGAAATTCGTTTAAGGGGATGGCTTCTACTACGGCTGGTATAAAGCTGTGGTTAGCTCCGCAGATTTCTGAACACTGTCCATAAAATACCCCTGGGTGTAATGTAATAAAGGTTGTTTGATTTAATCGGCCTGGAATAGCATCTGTTTTAATTCCTAAGGATGGAATTGCTCATGAATGTAATACATCTTCAGCTGAGACTAACACTCGAATTGGTGAATTTGTTGGAGTGATTAGTCGATTATCTACTTCTAACAGACGGAATTGTCCTTGATTGAGAGTTTGTATAGGCTTTATATATGAGTCATATGACGGACATATGAGGTTTGTAGTTTCATAAGTTCAGTATCATTGGTGTCCAATGGCCTTAAGTGTGAGATCTGGATTATAAATCTCATCTATTAAATAGAGAATTCGTAGTGAGGGGAGGGCAATGACAATAAGAATAACGGCTGGTATAATAGTTCATACTATTTCAATTTCTTGAGCATCTATCATACTAGTATTAGTTAAATTTGTTGTTAATATAACGATAATAATGTAAAGAACGAGAGTACTAATAAAAAATACTGCTATAAGGGCATGATCATGGAAGTGGAGGAGTTCCTCCATAATGGGGGAAGCTGCGTCTTGGAAGTCTAGTTGTGATGGATGTGCTATATAAGATGTACAAGGTTTAACTAGTAATTAAGTCATGACGAGGCTTTGTAATATTTTACTAACATCTTAAGGAGATGACAGATTGGTAATGTGACTAACTTGAAATTAGTGTAAGGGGTTCGATTCCTTTTTTTCTTGCATGAATCATTTTGAACTAAAGTTGGTTCTTCAAATGTATGATGGGGTGGAGGGCATCCATATAGTCACTCGATATTTGTTTGGGAAAGTTCTGTGTAAAGGATTTCTCGTTTAGCTGAGAAGGCTTCTCAGATAATAAATACAGCTATAATAACTGCTATTAGTGAGATGAGAGATCCGATTGATGAGATTGTATTTCAAAGGGCATATGCGTCCGGATAATCTGAATATCGTCGTGGTATTCCTGCAAGTCCTAAGAAGTGTTGTGGAAAAAATGTTACATTGACTCCTAAAAATATAACAACAAATTGAATTTTTGTTCATGTTGAGTGGAGTGTAAATCCCGAAAATAAAGGGAACCAGTGTACAAAACCGCTTATAATGGCAAATACAGCGCCTATTGATAGTACATAGTGGAAGTGGGCTACTACGTAGTAAGTGTCGTGTAAGACAATATCTAGTGAGGAGTTAGCTAGTACAATTCCGGTGAGACCTCCGATGGTAAAAAGGAAAATAAATCCTAAGGCTCAGAGTATGGCTGCGTCTCATTTAATAGATCCTCCATGTATTGTTGCTAATCAGCTAAACACTTTTACCCCAGTTGGAATGGCAATAATTATTGTAGCTGAGGTGAAATATGCTCGTGTATCTACATTTAGGTCTACTGTAAATATATGGTGGGCTCAGACAATAAAACCTAGAAGACCGATTGATATTATTGCTCAAACTATACTCATATATCCGAATGGTTCTTTTTTTGTTGAGTAATATGTAACAATATGAGAAATTATTCCAAAACCTGGGAGAATAAGAATATAAACTTCTGGGTGGCCGAAGAATCAAAATAAGTGTTGGTAAAGAACAGGGTCTCCGCCTCCTGCAGGATCGAAGAATGTAGTGTTAAGGTTGCGATCAGTAAGAAGTATAGTAATACCTGCTGCTAATACTGGTAATGATAGTAGAAGTAGTACAGCGGTAATTAAAACTGATCATACGAATAATGGCGTCTGATATTGTGTTACTGTTGGGGATTTTATATTAATAGAGGTTGTAATGAAGTTAATGGCGCCTAGGATAGAAGATACTCCAGCCAAATGAAGGGAGAAGATAGTTAGGTCTACGGAGGCTCCGGCATGTGCTATGTTACTTGCTAAAGGGGGGTAAACTGTTCAGCCGGTACCGGCTCCTGCTTCTACTCCAGAGGAAGCTAAGAGAAGAAGGAAAGAGGGAGGAAGGAGTCAAAAGCTTATGTTATTTATTCGTGGAAATGCTATATCTGGGGCACCAATTATTATTGGGAGCAATCAGTTGCCAAATCCACCAATTATAATTGGCATCACTATAAAAAAAATTATTACGAAAGCGTGAGAGGTTACAAGCACATTGTAAATCTGGTCATCTCCTAGGAAAGTACCAGGCTGACTTAATTCTGTTCGAATCAGGAGGCTTAGGGCTGTGCCGACTATACCAGCTCAAGCACCAAATACTAAATAAAGGGTGCCAATATCTTTATGATTTGTTGAAAAAAATCATCGAGTAAATATCACAGGTAAGGTGGCCGAACAGGTGCCGGGTTGTAGCCTCGGTCATAAAGGTCAATTCCTTTTCTTACCAGCAGAAGCACCGTAGTGTAAAGAGCACGTAAGATTGCAAATCCTCCAGAGCCACTTCTTTTTGGCCGGGGCTTCTCCCGCTTTTCCCCCCCCAACAAAGCGGGAGAAGTAGATTAAAGCCTGCATATTGGGTGTTTAGCTGTTAACTAAAAGGTTGTAGGGTAAATTCCTGCTAATCTAGTAAGGTTTTAGCTTAATTAAAGTGTCTGAGTTGCATTCAGGAGATGTAGTGTAGAGTTCTACAAGTCTTAGTCAAAGATTAGGAGGTTTAAACTCATATTTAGGACTTTGAAGGTCTTTAGTTTTGTTAACTTAAATCTCTAAGTTATATTTATAATTAATGGTATAATTGGTAAAGTTATAATTGAAATAATAATAGTTGTTGATATAATTTGGTTTGGTGTTGTTTTTAGTCGTCATATAATTTTTGAGTTAAGGGGTGTGGGTGGTGTGGTTAATGATGTTAAATAAGATAAGCGTAGATAAAAAAATAGGCTTAAAAGAGTTGATATAGTTGCGATTGAAGCTAGGGGGGTTAAGTTTTGTTTAATAATTTCTTCTAAGATTAATCATTTTGGTATGAAGCCAGATGTTGGGGGAAGGCCTCCTAAGGATATTAGGGTAATTATTATTATTGAGGTTAGTGTTGGGTTTATTATTCATGAGGAGGCTATTTTGTAAATGTTAGTTGATAAAAGATTTATTATTAAAAAAAATATAGATGAGGTTATAAATAAATAGATAAGTAAATTAAGCAGGGCCAGGTTTTTAGAAAAAGATAATACTATGATTATTCATCCTAAGTGTGCGATGGAGGAATAGGCTATTATTTTACGTAGTTGAAGTTGATTTAAGCCTCCTCAGCCTCCAACAAGCATAGATAATAATCCTAAAGATGTTAAGAGTGTTGAGTTTATTTTTGGGCTTACTAAAATAAAAAGTATTATTGGGGCAATTTTTTGTCATGTGGATAAAATTAAGCAAGTTATTAAATCTAGTCCTTGAATTACGTCTGGAAGTCATAGGTGGAAAGGGGCAATTGCTAATTTAATTAAAAGTGCTGTTATTAAAATTAATAGGGGGGTGGTTATTTGTATATTATTAATTGTTCATTCTCCGGTATATCAGGCATTTAGTATTGTTGCAAATAGGATGAGGGCGGAAGCTGTAGATTGAGTCAAGAAATACTTGGTTGCTGCTTCTGTTGCCCGAGGATGATGTATTTTGGATATTAAAGGGATAATAGCTAATGTATTAAGTTCTAATCCTATTCAGGCTAGAAATCAGTGATTACTAATAAGGGTAATTATTGTTCCGGTGGATAGGCTAGATATTAATATTGATATTGCATAAGGATTTATTAGTAAAAGGAGGATTTTAACCAGCATTTTAGGGGTATGGGCCCAAAAGCTTATTTAGCTTATTTTACTAAGAGATAGTGTAGAGGATGCACTTGAAGTTTTGATTTTCAAAGTATAGGTTCAAGTCCTATTTTTTTAGGAAATGAGAGGGTTTAAACCTCTATATTTATCTTATCAAGATAATTCCTAGTTTTCGGGCACATTTCCTATGGTATTGGGGGAAGACCATATATTATAATAGGGAAAGAAAGGTGAAGGAGAATTATTGCAATTGAAAATGGCAAGAAGTTTTTTCATACAAGGTGCATAAGCTGATCATATCGGAATCGGGGGTATGAGGTTCGGATTCATAAAAATATAATTGATAGAATAGAAGTTTTAATAATCATATCAATTGTTGAAAGTTGTGGATTTTGGTGATAAAATGTTGTACCTAAAAAAAGGATTGTTGATAATACATTTATTATCAAAATATTAGCATATTCTGCTAAAAAAAATAAGGCGAATGGTCCTCCTGCATATTCAACGTTGAATCCAGATACAAGTTCGGATTCTCCTTCTGTTAAATCAAATGGTGTTCGATTTGTTTCTGCTAAAGTAGAAATATATCATATAGTGGCGAGTGGTCATGTTGGTACTAAAAATCATAGATGTTCTTGTGTGGTGATAAAGTTTAATAATATGAAGCCACCAGTTATTAAAATTAAACATAATAAAATTAATCCAAGTGTTACTTCATATGAAATTATTTGAGCTACTGCTCGTAAGGCTCCGATAAGGGCATATTTGGAATTTGAAGCTCATCCTGAGCCTAAAATCGAGTAAATGGTTAAGCTAGATAAGGCAAGTACAAATAGAATGCTGAGGTTCATGTTTGAAAGTATATTTGGTAGTGGTAGTGGTATTCAGATTATTAAAGATAGGGTAAGGGCTATTATGGGTATAAATAAAAATATGTTTTGTGATGAGGTAGATGGTCGAACTGGTTCTTTAATAAACAGTTTGAGTCCATCTGCAATTGGTTGGAGTAATCCAAGAGGTCCTACAATATTAGGACCTTTACGGGATTGCATGTATCCAATGATCTTACGTTCAAGGAGAGTTAAGAAGGCTACTGCTAGGAGAACAGGAATAACATAAAGTAATGGGTTAATTATATTAATTAATATATATTAAGGGAGGGATTTGAACTCTCGGAGAAAGGGTTTAGATCTTTTGCATTTACCAGGCTCTGCCATCTTAATAAGTCGATTAGACAAGTGGTTTTTCTTTTCTTCTCTTTATTTGCTTTCAGGGATGAGTAGGAAGGCTTAAATTTTTAATAGGCCTTGTTTTTCCGGTCCTTTCGTACTGGGAATATCTTGTTATAGATAGAAACTGACCTGGATTGCTCCGGTCTGAACTCAGATCACGTAGGACTTTAATCGTTGAACAAACGAACCTTTAATAGCTGCTACACCATTTGGGGGTCCTGATCCAACATCGAGGTCGTAAACCCATTCGTCGATAGGGACTCTATGAAAGGATTGCGCTGTTATCCCTAGGGTAACTTGGTTCGTTGATCAAATATTGGGTCAATTATATTAATTATATTATTATTTAAAAGTGTCCTTCTAAGTTATTTATTTCGGGAGATAGGTTTATCCCGTGGTCACCCCAACCTAAGGCTTGTAAATTACATTATTTATTATATTTTAATAGGTATAGTTAATTTTAGCTTAAAGCTCCATAGGGTCTTCTCGTCTTATAGAAGTATCTTCGCTTCTGCACGAAGAGATCAATTTTACTGATGAATTTAAAGAGACAGTTGAGCCTTCGTTTTGCCATTCATACTGGTCTCTATTTAAGGGACAAGTGATTACGCTACCTTTGCACGGTCATAATACCGCGGCCGTTGAACAGGTGTCACTGGGCAGGCAGGACCTCTTATATAAATTAATCAAGAGGCGATGTTTTTGGTAAACAGGCGAAGCTTTAATATTTGCCGAGTTCCTTTTTAAATTTTAGATCTTTCTTTAATGTCCCTGTGTTGGATTAACGTGTTAAAATATTTTAAACTTGTAAAAAAATATTTTATAATTATCAGTATTTTGTTTATTCTGATTTACGCATACATTATAGAGGGTTTCATTCCTTGTTACTAATTCTAGCAGTTATTTATCTATTAAATAGATTTACTTGATTTATTCTGTAAATTAAGATAATTTAGTGAAATGATAAGAATTAAGAAGTTGAGCTTTGACGCTTTCTTGGGGGCTGCTTTTAGGCCAACAATATTATTTATTCCTAATATATTATAATCTTTATTTATTTATATAGGGTGTTTCCTAAGTTAATTGGGCTGTACCTCAATTAATTATAATAAGAGCATAAGTTTTTCTTAGATAAGTAACGTGTGTTCTTAGTTGAACTAAAATTCATTCTCAAGTAACCAGCTATCTCCAGGCTCGTTGGGTTTTTCGCCTCTATTTTAGGATCTTTCCACTCTTTTGCTACAGAGAAGGGTTTGCTTTTGCTGTCCTAAGATAGCTCGTCTGGTTTCGGGGAATAAAACTAAAATTCTTTTTGTTGATGTTGACTAACTAGACCATAATGCAAAAGGTAAAAGTAAAAGTCTTTGCTTTTTTTTATTTTTATAGTTTATTTCATTTCTATTTCATCTTTCCTTTGCAGTACTTTGTCTATTGCGCTAAAATGTTTTCTGTCGCCCATACTAACATAAAATAATGTTTTAGGATGCATGTTAAGGAGGAGAGTTAGTAGGCTAGAATTAAAATTCAAGGTAATTTATGTTAATAAATATTTTTTTGGTGTAAATAAAGTGCTTTGTTTAAGCTATACCTTGATCCAAGGCCACCTTCCGGTAGACTTACCATGTTACGACTTATCTCTTCTGTATATGATATTGAAGAGGGTGACGGGCGGTGTGTGCGCGCTCCATTGCCAATTTAAAAAGAACACTCTTTTTTCTTTTTACTTCTAAATCCTCCTTCATACTTTATTTCATAAAGTATTCCGTGTCTTTTAATTTAAAAAATGTAGCCCATTTCTTTCTACTTCATGTGCTACACCTTGACCTGATTTTTTTACTTAAAGTAATTTTGTTTACTATTAATCCTTTGAAGGGTGAACTGAGGACGGTGGTATATAGGCTGTATTGGCAAGAAGTGGTGAGGTTTATCGGGGATTATCGATTATAGAACAGGCTCCTCTAGATGGTATAGAGCACCGCCAGGTCCTTTGAGTTTTAAGCTTTAGCTTGTAATATTCTGGCGGATAAAAGTTTAGGGTTAGGCATAGTAGGGTATCTAATCCTAGTTTGTTTCCTAACTTTAGTAGGTTCAAGTGTTTTAAGATAACTTTCGTTTATGAATTTTTTATTTCCTTTGGGTATAACAGCAAGGGAAAGAGGTTAATCTTATTTAATTATTTCTTTAACTACCCTTTAGGCCGTGAGTATTAATTTGAGTCTTTCGTATAACCGCGGTGGCTGGCACGAGATTTACCGACTCTGTTAATTTTTACTGAATCTAGCTGTCGCTAATGGTTCAATATTAATTACTGTTGAATTCCTGTGGAGGTGTGGCTAAGCAAGGTGTCGTGGGCTTTTGGTGCCTGATACCAGTTCCCTTATTTTAATTAGTAAAGAGGGGACATTCTCACTGGGGTGTTGAGTCTTACATGTATAATTAAAATTTGAATTAATAGTAAGGCTAGGACCAAACCTTTGTGTGCTTGTGAGATTTATTACTTTCTATCTTGGCATTTTCAGTGCAACGCTTTAGATAAGCTACACTAGC